AAAAAAGCTTATACTTATAAAAGACAGTGTAATAAAAGCATCAATACTATAATTCAAATAAAACGACACCTCTTACTAGTTACTAAAATTACTAGAACAAAAAAAATTAAGAGCTTGGGGTCAATACAGACTGAGAAAGTTGACTCGAGAACAAATTTCATTACGAGCTCCATTGTAAAATTAGAACCTAATCATTAAGTAAGAAGTGATGGGAACGATGTAAGCTGTTAATGGAAAAAATTTTTTTATTAAAATGAAAAAAATTCTTAATGATTCGCTGGTTGGGATGGCGGAATAAGCCGAAAATCAATTCATATATTCTCAGAAGTTACTAGACAATTATGAAATTGAAATATAAGAGTAAATATTCGCCCGCGAAAACATTCTTTTTGAATTGCTAAATTTGAACAATACAATAAAAAAAGAGAAAAAAGAATCCTATGATTTATATTTATTTATACAATAGAAAATGGTTAGTTATCTATTCAAACTAGAGACACAAATTACTACTAGATTGAATCTCAAAAAATATAATATCAAGATTCGCTGTAAACTATAAACTAGGTAAACTAGTAAATAAACATATGAATTGATTTTTTATTAAAAGCAAATCGCGAGGAGCCATATGAGGTGAAAATCTCATGTATGGTTCTGTAGTAGAGATGGGATTCAGAAACAACCATCAACTATAACCCCAAAAGAACCAGATTCCGTAAACAACACAGAGGAAGAATGAAAGGAATATCATATCGAGGGAATCATATATGTTTCGGTAAATATGCTCTTCGGGCACTTGAACCCGCCTGGATCACATCTAGACAAATAGAAGCGGGTCGGCGAGCAATGACACGAAATGTACGTCGTGGTGGAAAAATATGGGTACGGATATTTCCAGATAAACCTGTTACAGTAAGACCTGCCGAAACGCGTATGGGCTCGGGGAAAGGATCCCCCGAATATTGGGTAGCTGTTGTTAAACCAGGTCGAATACTTTATGAAATGACCGGAGTAACAGAAAATATAGCTAGAAGGGCAATTTCAATAGCAGCATCAAAAATGCCTCTACGGACTCAATTCACTATTTCGGAATAAGGGATAAATAAAGTAGAACCAAAATAAATCAAAAGAGTCTTAGAAAATTGCAAATTTTTTATTTTAGACAACAAATATTTCTTTTTTTTTCTTCGTCCTTATGCATTGAAAGAACAGATTTCAAAATGATATGATTCAACCTCAGACCTATTTAAATGTAGCAGATAACAGCGGGGCTCGAGAATTAATGTGTATTCGAATCATAGGAGCTAGCAACCGTCGATATGCTCATATTGGTGACGTTATTGTTGCTGTGATTAAAGAAGCAGTACCAAATATGCCCCTAAAAAGATCAGAAGTGGTCAGAGCTGTAATTGTGCGTACCTGTAAAGAACTCAAACGTGACAACGGTATAATAATACGATATGATGACAACGCTGCGGTTGTTATTGATCAAGAAGGAAATCCAAAAGGAACGCGAATTTTTGGCGCGATCGCCCGGGAATTAAGACAGTTAAATTTTACTAAAATAGTTTCATTAGCTCCCGAGGTATTATAAATTGAGATCGTTTATAGTTGGAGTATTTTAAAGAACTAAGATTGTATCTCACGCATATATCGTTATTGATTAGTCATATTTATAAATAACCAAATACGTAAAAGTAAAAAAAACATGTTGATTATATCCAATTTAGATTCACTAATAATTTTAGCTTACCATGGGTAGGGATACTATTGCCGAGATAATAACCTCTATACGAAATGCCGATAGGAATAAAAAAAGGGTGGTTCGAATAACATTTACTAATATTACGGAAAATATTGTTAAGATACTTTTACAAGAAGGTTTTATCGAAAATGTGAGAACACATCGAGAAAATAACAAAAATTTTTTGGTTTTAACATTACAACACAGAAGGACTACAAAAAGGCCCTATAGAAATATTTTAAATTTAAAACGAATCAGTAGACCCGGTCTACGAATTTATTCCAACTCTCAACGAATTCCTCGAATTTTAGGCGGGATGGGGATTGTAATTATTTCTACTTCTCGAGGTATAATGACAGACCGGGAGGCTCGGTTAGAGGGAATCGGCGGAGAAATTTTGTGTTATATATGGTAATCCTTTTAATATACAAATTATACAAATTGTATCTGAAGCGTACTCGTACTATAAATTCTATTATATAATTTATTATGTAATAATAAGAATATAAGAATAAAAAAAAAAAAAAAAAGAAAAGATACGGGTTATCCAATATTGTTTCTCCTCGATTAGTTGATACTTCACCAGGGTTTTACCTCCAATCACCGAACAAAACAAAAAAATATTAATCAAGATTAAATTACCGAATCACCGCCCAAGCTGATGTTCCGGGTTCTTTTAGATACTGAAGATCGGATTCTAGGTTATCTTTCAGTAAATATTCAACATAGTTTTTTAATGATACTAGGAAATAGAGTCAA